CCATCGATGAACTGATCGGATTAACCAACCAAAGTTAGCTTCAGTCATTATATATTGAACAGAAGCAAAAGCCTCTGTAACGGTCGGACGATAATAAAAAGTCATAGCAAACCCCGTAGCTACTTGTACTAAAAAACAAGTAAGCGTAATTCCTCCTAGACAATAAAATATGTTGACGTGAGGAGGAACATATTTACTAGTTATATCATCTGCAATTGCCTGAATCTCAAGACGTTCTTCGAACCAATCATAGATTTTATTGAGATAGGTAAACCGAGGAGACCCCCCCCGAGAACCGTATATGAAAATTTCATCTCGTACGGCTCAAACAGAAACACCCCAATACTAGTTCTAACGGATGTGTGGAATAGAAAGTTTTAAATTTCTTAATTCTATGATTCTATTTTTTCTGAAGATATGAAAGAATAAAAACCCGAAAACTATTCCTTGTGGTTATAATGCCAAAAAATCAAGTCGGCTCATTCGTCTCTATATTGATCGTTATAGGCCTCTTGAATCTTCTATTTACCTATTTTCTTTGTTGTTATTTATGTGTAATGCGGCTTTACTGCTGTTTTTTTTTATTATTGATAGGAATTCTCTTGTTAAGACCCTATGAATCGATTAAAACCTCAGATTCATACTAGAACCACGATGATTCAATAAAACCTCCTCAAACTAAGTCCCAAAATTCCCTGAGTAAGAACCGTTGGATCATCACTTATTCAATGACTAGATATAATGACTAAAAATCCAAAGAAATCTTTGTCCTTTGATCAAAATAAGCATAAACGGAGGTTTGAAAGAATAAAAATCTTTCTATTTATAACTTCTAACTCTTTGAAAAATTTTTTGGAGTCCGGCCGCGAGGTCTGACTATTAAGTATGAATCATAGTTCTAATACTTTGTAATCTATGTAATCTATTTTATATATTCCGTGCTCCAGATACTAAAATGAATATCCGACGAAGTAAAACCATCTCTATCAAGATGACAGACCCATTCTCTGTACTAGCCATAGGATCAATTATACCAAGTCACACACTCATATTCCGGAAATACAGAAAAAAAGAAATTCCACGGTCGAACTACCAAAATAAAATAGAATGGGATAAAAATAAGAAAACTAAATGCTTCACTTTGTATTGAAAAAGCTAGTTAATGGTTCTTGTGAATCTAATTCATTGAAATTCCATCCAATAAAATGGAAGAATTATAAATCTCCAAAATAATAGATAGAAATACTGCAAATAGAGCCATTGCGAGACCCATCAAAGGAGTAGTTCCCCAACCAGGAGCTACTTTACCATATTCTGAATTCAATGGTTTCAATAAACTTCCGGCATTAGTTCGTTTTGGGCGGCCAGATCTAGAACTACCCTCAACGGTTTGTGTAGCCATAATATTTTATATTCATTAAGATCTGTTGACTTTGTATACCATTCCGTTGTAAATAAATGATCTTATCATAGATCCATTGTGGTCTTAAAACTATATAATGTCTTAAAACTATATAATAATGGAAACAGCAACCCTAGTTGCCATCTTTTTATCTGGTTTACTTGTAAGTTTTACTGGGTACGCCTTATATACTGCGTTTGGGCAACCCTCTCAACAACTAAGAGATCCATTCGAGGAACACGGGGACTAGTTGAAGTAATGATCCTCCCAATAGTGGGAGGATCATTACTTTCAATTGAGATAATGAAAAATTATTTCACCTTTTTACTTTTTAGTTGGAACTTTAGGCGGTTCGCGAAAAAAGATAGCGAAAAAAATTATTCCTAGAGTTGAGACTAAAAGGAATGTATAAACCAATGCTTCCATAGATTCGATCGTGGTTTACAATTATAGCTTCCATACCTGTTTATTTGGGATCGTCTCCCGGATAAAGAAAGAACAAAAGTCAAAGAAAAGGCAGCGAGTCAAATGCCAAATCAAGATTTATCCGGTACCCCAACCCTATAGTCAGTCAAATAAACTAAAAACGAAAAGTAACAAAGCAATATTGTATCAAACTACCTGTCTTCTTGTAGTTGGATCTCCAAGTTTTTGGAATGTTCCAAATTCCACTTGAGCATCTAAATCCGGATCAATACCAGCAAAAACATCTCTAAACAGGGTTCTAGCACCATGCCAAATGTGTCCGAAGAAGAAGAGCAAAGCAAACGAAGCATGCCCAAAGGTAAACCAACCCCTTGGACTGCTACGAAAAACACCATCGGATTTCAAAGTAGCACGGTCTAATTCAAAAATTTCACCCAATTGAGCACGTCTAGCATATTTTTTCACAGTAGCGGGATCGCTATAACTGACTCCGTTCAGTTCGCCGCCATAGAACTCAACAGTTACACCTACTTGTTCGACACTATATTTTGATTCTGCCCTTCTAAAAGGAACATCAGCTCTAACAATTCCGTCCCCGTCGACCAAAACAACCGGAAATGTTTCAAAAAATGTCGGCATACGACGTACAAAAAGTTCACGCCCCTCTTTATCTCTAAAGATAGGATGTCCTAACCACCCAACGGCTATTCCATCCCCGTTGTCCATGGAGCCTGCTCTGAATAATCCACCTTTTGCCGGATTATTGCCGATGTAATCATAAAAAGCTAGTTTTTCAGGAATTTTAGACCAAGCTTCGGATAAACTTTGATTTTCGGCTAAGCCAGCACCAATTCTTCGATATATTTCTTGTTGGAAGTATCCTTGATCCCATTGATAGCGCGTGGGACCAAACAATTCAATCGGGGTAGTTGCTGAACCATACCACATAGTTCCAGCAACTACAAAAGCTGCAAAAAAGACAGCGGCAATACTACTGGAAAGTACGGTTTCAATATTTCCCATACGTAATCCTTTGTATAGACGTTGGGGTGGACGAACACTAAGATGGAATAGACCTGCCAATATGCCTAAGGTCCCTGCTGCAATATGATGAGAAGCTATTCCTCCCGGAACAAAAGGATCAAAACCCTCCACACCCCACGCTGGATTTACGGCTTGTACCCTTCCGGTTAGTCCATAAGGATCGGACACCCATATTCCAGGACCATACAATCCTGTTACATGAAATGCACCAAAACCAAAGCAAGCCACCCCTGAGAGAAATAAATGAATTCCAAAGATCTTAGGCAAATCCAAAGAGGGTTTTCCTGTACGTTCATCAGTAAATATTTCTAGATCCCAATACACCCAATGCCAGATAGCTGCCAAAAAACACAAGCCAGAAAACACAATATGTGCCCCGGCCACACCTTCGTAACTCCAAATACCCGGATTCGTTACAGTCCCCCCTGTAATACTCCAACCGCCCCATGAATTCGTTATTCCTAAACGAGTCATGAAGGGTATAACGAACATACCCTGTCTCCACATTGGATCAAGAACAGGATCAGAGGGATCAAAAACGGCTAATTCGTATAGAGCCATCGAACCGGCCCAACCAGCAACCAGAGCTGTATGCATTATATGGACAGAAATCAAACGACCGGGATCATTCAATACGACGGTATGAACACGATACCAAGGCAAACCCATGGAAATACCCCTTTATCAACGAAAAATAGACACAATGTAACTTTATTGCATTGGAGAAAACTATGCTATGGACCCCTTTTTTAGGGGATTCTCTTGGGGAAAGGATTCATATTTGTTTGATGCTTTTCGTAATAATTACTTTTAGTAATAACGAAACTATTTTGTTCGTAGGAACAAAAAGAAGCAGATCTATTCTACACCCGATAAGTACCAATACGCAATGGTAAGGGGGTTGGTACCATTTTATATGAGTGAATGTATATATATTTGTTCATCATTCAAAGGACTTATTTGTAAGAATTTTCCTTTATTCATTTTTTCTTCTTTTTTTATGAACTTAGTCAATCTAGGGATAAAATAGGATAATAAAATAGGATATAAAATCAATAGTATTATATTAGGCCACTAAACCCACTGTTACGCTTTCACATCAAAGTGAGATATAGTACTTAATTTTTCTTTTATTTAATGCCTATTGGTGTTCCAAGAGTACCTTTTCGAAGTCCTGGAGAGGAAGATGCATTGTGGATTGACGTATAGTGCGACTTGTCAGATATATTGGGCATATGGTATTTCCCCGTTCTCTTCCCCGATCGAGATATCCCCTCTTTCGCCCAAGAAAGATTGATTCAATTATCAAAAATTTGGAGCGTGAAGTGCAATTAGATCCATTTTTTAGGGAGGGTATACGGATTAATATTATCAATTAGAATAATTTATGGTTGGCTTGGTTAGACCAATCAAATGAAGTATCCAGGCTCCGTTTAGAAAGAAAACCAATTGGTAATAAATATATTTAGGATTACGACTTAATATCATATTTTAATTATTTCTATTTATTTATATATTTCTAAATAGAAATACTAAATAGAAGTGATCTCAAACTATTAATCAATCGAGTAATATGATGAATGCGTTGAATATTTGTTGGAAGACGTGAAATAAATTGAAAAAAAAAAGGGAAGTCGTAGAAAAAGGACGTGGTATTGGGGCATTTGTCCTATATGTGCAAATCCAAATCGGGCGGATCTTTACTCGGAGTAGAGCATAAACCTAAAAAAATTGAAGAAGCCCAGTCAGCAACAAGAAAATTACATCGCGATTTAGATTGTATCTCGATGAAACAATACATCAATGAGAAGTTAGTCAGATAAGTTTAGTCATTTTTTTTTAGATAAACAAAACAGGCCAAAACTCATCTTTCTTGAAAAATGAAAGAAAAGTCCCTTTTTATAAGTTAAAAAAACCTGTTATGAAAAAAAAGCTAGAATCTACACATTGATTCCTTTTTTTCATGATTTTTGTTGAACCGTATGCATCAAAAGGTGCATGTACGGTTTCTAAGGGATACTGTTTTATCCCAATCAACCGACTTTATCGAGAAAGATTACTTTTTTTAGGCCAGGGGGTTGATAGCGAGATCTCGAATCAACTTATTGGTCTTATGGTATATCTCAGCATAGAGGATGATACCAAAGATCTGTATTTGTTTATAAACTCTCCTGGCGGATGGGTAATACCCGGAGTAGCTATTTATGATACTATGCAATTTGTGCGACCAGATATACAGACAGTATGCATGGGATTAGCCGCTTCGATGGGATCTTTTATTCTTGTCGGAGGGGAAATTACCAAACGTCTAGCATTCCCTCACGCTCGGCGCCAATGAGTTTTTTATTTGATTTGAGAGAAAAAAGAAAACTATGCCTTCACACTATATGAAATCTGAATATTAAGTAATAATAGCATGGCACTTCGAATTCGATATGAGAAATTTTTTTAAAACCCTTAGATTATGTATCGAAAGAGTAGTATGAGATAAAAGGTATTTTCGATTTTAGCCAATCTATCGGGAGGCCTATTTCAGCGTCACAAACTTTTTTATTTTCACACCAGGGGCTCTTAATCTTAACAATATTTATGTTATGAAAGAATATGAAAGAAAATAAATTTTTTTTTATTTTAAAATAAAAAAAAAAAAGAAACTTTGGGATTGCTAAATAACAGACAAAATAAATATAAATATATAAAGCAACGGAACCATCATAGTATTTTTATAGTATTTTTGAACTACTACAAAAGGAAGGGTGGTTATTGGATCATTTACCAACCTGAGTCTGATAGACCCTATAATTTATTTTATATTTCTTCGATGTAAGTAAGGTAAAAAAAGTGAATTCCATTATAGAGCCGTATGCAATGCGCAAAAGATGCCTGTACGGTTGTTCAATTATATCTTTTTTTTATTATTCTTTATCTCCTCACCTTTCACTTTCATCATGCGAGATAGAAGAAACATTTTTATGTTATATCATTATATCATCAGGGTAATGATCCATCAACCTGCCAGTTCTTTTTATGAGGCACAGACGGGAGAATTTATCCTGGAAGCGGAAGAACTGCTGAAGCTACGCGAAACCATCACAAGGGTTTATGCACAAAGGACAGGCAAACCCTTATGGGTTGTATCCGAAGACATGGAAAGAGATGTTTTTATGTCAGCAACAGAAGCCCAAGCTCATGGAATTGTTGATCTTGTAGCGACTGAATAACAAAGAAAAAGAACAAGGATTTCACACGAATTCGTGATTTGGGATTTTTTTTTCTTACCGGATTTAATATTCTATTTATTAATCGAATTTCTTAATATAGAAATTCAAAATATAGAAAAAAAGAATTCCTAAGCATCCGGTTAAGGTCGATCTAAACCAGCCCATTATATATATGATTCAACATGCCAACTATTAAACAACTTATTAGAAACACAAGACAGCCAATCAGAAATGTCACGAAATCCCCCGCTCTTGGAGGATGTCCTCAGCGACGAGGAACATGTACTAGGGTGTATGTGCGACTCGTTCAGACCATGGACTAGGACAAAAGAAAGAAAACAATTGATCCAGTATCACCGATCCGTACCTGTGAGTAGGATAGAATGGACGAACTCCATTGAATATTCAATATCTTAAAAAAAAAAAGATCTATCCTTCGATTGGGGTATCAAATGTATGGTTCCCGTTGGTGCAAATCCAATCACCTCAATTTCAAATTTAAGATGAGAAAGAATTCCCCATTGATATCAAATGGTATTCATTAAGCGGGGGAAATCTTATTTTAAAAAGTAGAAAATTTAGGCCTTATTCTTGCAAGAACGGACTAACAGGGTCAGCTACTCAGCTAATCTTCATAATTAAATACCGTTACTGTATAAGTAGATCTCGTTGTGAAAGACCTAGTACTAGATAATTATGGGTAGAGCCAAAGAGTGTGAACTGTACAAGTTAACAATAACATTGATTAAATGAGGGAAGGGCTCCGGTGTATAGAGAGGACCTCGCCGTTTAAGAAGTAACCATAGAAACGATGGAACCCACTATAATCCATTTATATTTATTTCTTTTTTATTTACTATGTGTTTTACCTAGTATCAATACAATTTTTATTTTCGAGGGGAAATGCCTAGAAAAAAATCGTGGTCGGGAAGGTTAGAGTAGCAAAAGCCATTGGAATTTTTATTTTATACATTGGAAGAATCCGTTTTGTTATTAATAGACTAGGACACGGGAAGGGAATAACTGAAAGAAAGGAAATCAATTAGTTATTCATCAAAGTTTCATTTATTCAATGACCAGAATTAAACGAGGGTATATAGCTCGAAGACGTAGAACAAAAATCCGTTTATTTGCATCAACTTTTCGAGGGGCTCATTCAAGACTTACGCGGACTATTACTCAACAGAAAATAAGAGCTTTGGTTTCTGCTCATCGGGATAGGGGTAGACAAAAGAGATATTTTCGTCGTTTGTGGATCACTCGTATAAATGCAGTAATTCGAGACAATAAAGTATACTTTAGTTATAGTAAATTAATACACAATCTGTACAAGAAACAGTTGCTTCTTAATCGTAAAATACTTGCACAAATAGCTATATTAAATAGGAGTTGTCTTTATATGATTTCCAATGAGATCATAAAATAAAGAGAGTGGAAGGAATCCGTTGGAATGGTTTAAATGGAGTTCCCTGGAAAATGAACTCTGGGAAGGTAGAGTAGAAATTAGTATAATAAAATATGAAAAAGTCGTCAAAATGAAAATGAAGAAACACGTTCAATAAAAAATATTTCTTCTTCTTCCCCAATTTTTTTTTTTCGAACGACAATCAAATCTGGATTTCCTATTTTTAGAAAAAAAAAAGCGTCAATCCCGCATTTGAGTTTGGATTGGAATTTTTTTTTGATTCAATTCAAGAGTCAGCCTATTTTTTTCTGGTTCTAAGACCAGTAGTTCTAGCGGTTGACTCGCTTCTTTCAAATTGTTTCTCATTATTAAGAAAAGGTAACAGAGATAAAATACGAGCTTGTTTTATAGCAATAGTAATTAATCGTTGTTGTTTTAAGGTCAATCGATTCACCCGTCTAGATAATATTTTTCCTTGTTCGCTAATAAATCGACTAATTAAACTCATGTTTCTATAATCAATTCGATCCCCCGATTGGATCGGAGGCAAACGCCTACGAAAAGATCGCTTGGATTTAAGAAAGATTCGCTTGGATTTATCCATGGTTTGTTTATTCCTTATCCTAAAGATCCTATTTCTTAATTCTCCATCACGGTTGATCCGATCGAAATAGGATTTGGTTTGTTTATATTTAAATCAATAGATATTAGATATATCTAATATGTCATTTTTCATCTTCCTTGGAACGGAAGACTGACACACGAGCGACCGGTTAGATCTATTTCTTTATCTCCCCGTGAATCGTATGTTTGTAACAACAGGGACAGAATTTTCTCAATTCCAATCGACTAGGCGTATTATGTCGATTCTTTTGAGTAATATATCTGGAAATGCCCATTGATTCCTTATTAACACGATTTCGAACACAACTGGTACATTCCAAAATCACCGTTACTCGGACATCTTTACCCTTGGCCATGAGCCTCCTTTGGTTTTTGATTCATTCAATTCTTTAATTTTCCGATCCGAAACGAGGAAGAAGAAAGGAACGAAAAAAAAAAGAAACAGGTAACTCGAAATCTAATTATGAAAGAAAGATTTCGTTGCAATAAATCAATATAAATGAATATAGTAATAATAACAATATATTAATAATAAGTAATATAATGATTTCTAACTATATTACTAGATTTATAATTTTAAATTGCCGTACAGCATTTAATTTTCATTTAAGTATCTTGTATGATATTATTGCCCCAACCATCACATTTCACTCTATTTTTTATTAATTTCATTTAAACCTGGCCCGAGTTACTAGTTTCACCGAGGAGGAATCCCTTTATTTGTTTTTCTAACGTATATTCTAAAAAAAAAGGGAAGGGATTAGTTACAGATATTTGATTGTATCTCTAATCCTCTTCCCCCCCTCCCATATCAATAACTAGAATGAAAAAAAGGGGAATATCAACGCATCCGGAAAAAAACGATTGATCTCTATCAATAAACCTGCTAAAGACCCGAACCATAGAGTACTTACTACCGGTGCCACGGAGAGATATGTTTTTAGATCTCGCATTTTAAATTCTCCTCTTTCTTTATTATTTCTAATATATAATGGTAATACATATATACCCAGATGTGTATATGTACTTAATGACCGACCGCTTGTATTTGTACGCGGAATCCCTAATTCAAGTTGAAATGTACAACTTGAAATGTGCAAAATAGATATTACTTTTCTTAATCTTAAAAGAAACAAATACGCCCCTTTATGCCAGAAATTCTCGAAAAATATTCATTTTTTTACGGGGTCTCATATTTATTTCATACTTTATTTCATACTTTATATAATAGAAATATAATAGAAGTCTTTTACTATTTTTAATATAATTATATTATTATATGAGACCAAAAAGGAGAAATGACAAGATATTTGTGTATATCAATGGAGGAAATAAAGATATGGAAAACAAAGCAGGGATTCTCTACAATGACATTGTAGACCAATTGAAAGGGATGTAGCGCAGCTTGGTAGCGCGTTTGTTTTGGGTACAAAATGTCACGGGTTCAAATCCTGTCATCCCTACCTATTACTTATCTTCTGAACAGTAACGGGGGATCAATTGAGATCGATTAAAAGAAAATTGGACATACACAAAAAATCTTTCATTTTATGTATAGTATATATGCAAGACGGGTTGGGGTTATGAAATATTCATTGTGATACTAAAGCGCTCTTAGTTCAGTTCGGTAGAACGTGGGTCTCCAAAACCCGATGTCGTAGGTTCAAATCCTACAGAGCGTGATTCTGTGTTCTTGTTAGTCGCGCTAGGTCGAAAATTACCACCAAAATAATTAAACCAATCAAAATTTGACCTCCCGCGAATTAAAGGAAGTAGGAGGTCAATCAAAAAAAGGATGTTAATTAATCAAAGTTCCAACTGATCACCACGTCTGTATTGTAAATATGCAGTTACGAATAATCCAGCCAAAGTAATAGG